TCTGTTTACTGAATCACATGAAATTTTACCCAACTCCATATTTGTAATGAAGTGTACGAATTACGTATGAACGGAAGAATAAAGAGAATTTTTTACTTAAAACTTAAATTGGAAGTTGCAACAGATCAAAATGGAAAGGAATTGATAAAACAGTACTAAAAACGAAAAAAAGAATTTTGTCACTTAGACCTATTAAGGTTTATAGGGTTTTGTATAGACAAAAAATAATCAAAAGATTCAGTATTTGGGAGATAAAGACACAAAAATCAGAAACAATATAGAATTTTTGAACACTTAACCGATGAATTTCGGTGTTCAAAAAAGGATTCGCAGAGAAGAGAGATTTTTGTACTTTACTGATTTTTGAGTAGAATACCATTTGAAGTGTATAAAGTGTATAAGAAGGGTTGCATTTATTAAACACGTATGCGGATGGCTATAATATCCGACTTCTCTTTTATTTGAGTACCTTCTATTCGGGACAGCCCGGGTCGTCCTTTATCAAACGAAAATATCTATTCAATGCAAAAATGAAGTAGAATAATTTTATGATAATTCCCTATCGACAACATATCTAACTAATAGATATTTGTAATCTATGTTCTGGGGTTTACATAGACTCATATATTTTGTTATAATTGAAATTGAGAAGGATTTTTTGATTAAAAAAATCAATACTGATTAGTTTTATCTCAATTTGTATTTTCTTATGTATGTCATTAGGAAAACACAATTTTGAGATTCAAATCTACAGAAGCGTTCATAAATTCGAAGTAAGCATAAGCAGTCAATAGTTAATGGTTCCAATTTGTCGGCTGAAAATCCACATGTGATTTCTCAATAGAAAAGCGAGAGAATGTTTTTAGCATTGTGGATTTTGAGATACTCTAGAATGAATCGAAGGAATGGATCAAATCCAAAACAAAAAAAATGAAAAATTTCAAGTACAATAAAAATTTAGTAATCCGAGAATATTTTTGTATAATTTTGGCGGCATGGCCGAGTGGTAAGGCGGGGGACTGCAAATCCTTTTTCCCCAGTTCAAATCCGGGTGTCGCCTGATCAAACAAAAAACCCGAAATCTCTTCTTTTCTTCTGTTCTGCTGATATAACTCGGAGAATAATTCTCCGATAGAAACAGAGGAAAGACTGTTGATATTTTGTTTGATTCTAAACATTTGGTCTGAGGTTTTTCGAAAATAAAAGATTGTGAATCCTCGTTCGCATCTAGGATTCTAAGACTTTATGATTCCCTATTATTACTATAATAAGGGGCTGTCTAATGACTGGATCTTGGATTAGATTGCAGAGCCTGCTAAGAAATATGATTCTATTTTGAATTTTAGAAAGGATTGGAAGTTGCGTTATATATGACGGACTTGCGAGATGAACGCTGGGGTATCCAATCAATATTAGATTCGATGGATAGTCTTTTTTTTATAGAAAAAAGAAAGCATTTTTTTTTGATAACCCTTAGCCAAGCCCTTTACCTACCCCTCAGAGATAATCGGGAAAGGGGGTATGGATTAGGGGAAATAGAGGTCTGTACTATATAGTGATTTATCTTTTTTAGTGATTTCTCCCTTTCCGTTTTTACTTACGAGTGTCAACAAAAAAATAGGCATTATTATTCACATGTTCCCATTCCCTTTGTATATTTTGCTTGTGTTTAATCTTTCCCCGATTCGAAATCAGAATCAGATTGGTTTATCAATAGTGTTCGGACAAAATCCCCTTTTTTTGACTCTGCACCATGGATTCCACTATTATTAGTGAGGAATAATTCCTTTGTATTTATAGAGATAGGAGACATAATTCGCATGGATATAGTAAGTCTCGCTTGGGCTGCTTTAATGGTAATCTTTACATTTTCCCTTTCACTCGTAGTGTGGGGAAGAAGTGGGCTCTAAAAGTACTACTAAATTGAGTTGAGGAATCAAACCGTATCACTTGTTTTATAGATCGTTCTGCAACGCGTTTTGAACTATTTAAAATAAAAATATCTGAATTTCGAATTTCATTGGAGTCAAATGGAGTAATCTATGGTATGAATCATACTCTTTCAATCAAAGAGATATTTGAGCGATTTCCCTGTTTGTATTTCGAAAAGAAGGGGATTCAGATAATTATAAATTTATTCCAACCTAAGATTCTTCCGAAATTTTCTATTTCAATCAATGGAATGGGGCTCTTACCATCTTTATAGATGGATACTGAGGAAGACCGAAACCCTTTTTTTGTTTGATTGCTTTTCCTTTTTACTGTTCAAAGAACAAGTGATTTTGTTAAGTGTATACGAACTTTCTATGAGAAATGATATATAGTAGTTATCTAACGAGAGACTATGCAATAATAAGATCTTGCTTCGGACGAATCACATATCGGGCATTTATTGCTTGGTTTATAATCTTATAAAAGGCAATTTATGCTTTATCGACTTTTTTCATATCATGGTTTGGGCGTTAAAAATAAGTGAGGTTTCCTCTTCTTTATTAGGAAAAGGAATTAGAATCCTAAGATAATTCTAATCTTAGATTGATCGGAACAAATAGATGTAGCAAATAAATAGAATTGGGTGTTATGTCAATTCTATACAATATGTTATGTCAATTCCATACAATATATGGAATTAATAGAATATATTACATGATCAGGATTTGTAGATTGATCTATAGAATCCATCTTTATTCTAGATTAAAACTTTTATAGAATAAGAGATCGATAGTATGGTCGAAAGAAGGATTCATCTATTTCTTTCTTACCATACTATCAAATTAATAGAATACTGCCGATTAAAGTCCGCTCATTTCATTTAAGTTCAGACACGAAATTGGAATCCTTTTCATTTGACTTCGTCAATTTTTGATAAGAACTCAGAAGGAAAGTTTTATTCAAATGAATTTTAAAATGAATTAATCATTTTGACTAACTGTTTTTACATAAATGATAAGTAGAAAAGCGGTAGGAACTAGAATGAATAGTGCAGTAGCAATAAATGCAAGAATATTTACTTCCATAATCTCATCGGTTTTTTTACTTCACAATAACTCGGGATTGAATCCCATAGAGATGATTAATCTTTCGTCTGTAAATTCAATGAATGAATTACCTCTCGATGATCTTGAATGGGATCAATATCATGAATATCAATATCTGATCTATCAAATCAACTCGTAGTCGAGACTTGAATAGTATAACATAGGAAGTTCTTTTATCCATACCAAAAAATAATTTTGATTTCTGAACCAATTAATCCAAAATTCCTTGTATTTATTATCCGTTTCCTTGTTTTTTTCTATAACTTATCTTGCGTCTTGCTTGGATAATCCTCTGATGAAGAATTCTCAGATTGCCTTTCCACTTCGATTAGTCACATAGTTACAAATCTAAACAAACAATAAACGCGAAATGGAAAACATAGGAAAGAAAAAAGAAACAAAGACTCCTTTTTGCTTGGGAATCAAATTATGCCCCCCGACACCCTTTCTATGTTCTATGAAAGGGTGAAATGAATAGATGTATTTATTGGATATTGGATCCGTCGGGACTGGCGGGGCTCGAACCCGCAGCTTCCGCCTTGACAGGGCGGTGCTCTGACCAATTGAACTACAATCCCAGGAAAATAAGGGATCTAGCAGAATATTTTCTTCTTTTTTAACTTCGTATGCGGTATTTCTGAAGGACAAGGTGGGTTATACCATCTTATGGTAGATTGGCGAATTATTGGGCCGAGCTGGATTTGAACCAGCGTAGACATGTTGCCAACGAATTTACAGTCCGTCCCCATTAACCACTCGGGCATCGACCCAGGAAGAATCAATTTTAGGCTTATTGGTAATCCATGATCAACTTCCTTTCGTAGTACCCTACCCCCAGGGGAATTCGAATCCCCGCTGCCTCCGTGAAAGAGAGGTGTCCTAAACCACTAGACGATGGGGGCTAACTTGCTCAACCGCCCTCATACTATGATCATAGTATGATCGGTTTTTTGAAATTGTCAATATAATGGAATGGTATGATTAGATCTGAGGGATCTTTGCGTTTTTCAGAGAATGATTGGTCCGTCAGAAAAGAAAAGGGAGGGGTCAGTTCTATTTTTTTTGCTTTCATTCATTGTTAAGATGAGATATCCTTATCTCTATCGCACACTAAACCAGGAAAGTAACAACCAATAAATCTATTAAGCGAGATCAACAAGTTATTGAAAATCTTCTATAAAATTTAAGTTCAAGGGGACAAGTAGAATCTATTCATCACACGATTCAATGAAATATCTTGAAATTGATTTTATGTCGAATTGGTAACTGTCCATGTTATGTATCAATCAAGTACATTTTGCTTTGATAGGAATCATTTCAATAAAATAAATTAGGGTCGGTCTTAAAAAAATTTACCCTAGAGTTGCTAATCAAATCCATTTGATTATTAAAAATAAGCCACTAGCCACTATGAGTCTAGTGCATATACTTATATATATATAATATGTGCATATAGATATTTTATCTACATAGCGACCCGTTGGGGAATTTAATCAAATAAGCCCTTTTAACTCAGTGGTAGAGTAACGCCATGGTAAGGCGTAAGTCATCGGTTCAAATCCGATAAGGGGCTTTGGGGTTTTTCAGAAAAGTACATAGTATTCAGAAAATAGAGATATTTTTTTTATTTGGAATAAAAAAAGTAACTAACTAGATACTACGTTATCATTATGCTGAGTTAGAGTATATAGTAGTTCTAGTTAGAAAGTGGAACATTTGTTCAGTAAATTTTTATTATTATGAATAATAATTCTAATCCACCTCTTGAATTACCAGAGATCCTTATTTTTACTTATAGATCCCAATCAAATTCATTGGAAAGATTCGAAATCAACAAAGTAAAAAGTAAGTGGACCTGACCCATTGAATTATGACTATATCCGCTATTCTGATATTCAAATTCAATAGAGATAAAATTGGAATTGGAACAGTGGACCCCCTGCTTTTTTTGGAATTTAATTT